AGCGAGAACTTGTTTCATTTGCATATCATAAGGAATTCTAACAACTGCTTCAAATACAGTATCAGGAAGTATCGCCTGTGGAACCTCAATATCCACAGGCTTATTAGCTAAATGGCAATTGGCGCATACAATACGACCAGTTGCTTCTCGTGGATTTTCAAACCCCTGCTGCGCAAAAATGGGATATGCATTTGAAATGGATGCCCGAGTTATTATATATATCATGAGGGATACGGAAATGAATCGAGTAATCTCTTCCTTTATCGAAAAAAGGGTATTTCTAATTTGCATGGTCCAATCGTTGATCGCGAAAATTTCTACAATAAAATTTGGTAGGTCACTAGTATAGTTCCCTATCCACGATTCTGCTATTTACTGAAATAATTTTACTGGAATATAAGAGTAATCCTCTAGATGGGTAGAAAGAGTAAGGTAAGTACGACTTTGAATGCGTTGCTTATGTACAAAGTACGAAATATTCTAATTGGATCAGTGAATCGTTTTTCAGTCATTTATTGAATGATAAATCACTACAAGTGACGGAGATACACGATTTAAATAACGGAAAATCCAATATTTAAAAATTGTATCTAGAATGACTGGAAAAGTGGAAACAAGACCAGATATAATTTGATCATTCTGAGCAAATCCAAAATCGTTGTAGACATAGCCAATCATTAATTCCCAACCGTGGGGCGAATGGAATCCGATACACAAATCAGTTACTAAAAGAATAGAAAAGGCTTTTATTGTGTCGCTTAAATTATATAGGAATTCTTGAACCCAAGAGTTAAGAATAACAAGTTCTTCATTACCCAGAATAGAATAACCACTTAGAATAACGAAACAGATTATATTTGTCGAGAAGTGAAAAATCGTATGGATATGATCGTCGTCGTCCATCTTGATCAATTGGATTGTTTCTTTGTGGAGCCCTATACGACACTTTTGTAGATGTCTTTCCGGGAATTCCTTTATCATTTCGTCCAAGAGGAATAGTTGCTCTAATTCTATGAATTTTTCTAGAATACTCTTTTCTTGACTATCATTCAAGAAAGTTTCGGATTGCCTAGTATTCCACCAATTAGTAATCCAAGATTCCAGACTTTTATTAAATGAGAGAGAGATCCACCAGGGCAAGAATACTAAAAATACTATAGATGAAAGATATCGAAGGGTAATGGATGCGTTCTTTTTTGTCATTTTTTCATCTGTGAATTGTTAATGAACCCACCTCATTTGTTGACTCTATTCGATCTAATATTTCTATCAAGCATGAGTTCTATTATAAGGTATCGCGCCTATGAATAGAGTCTCTGTTTTTTAGTTGTGATTCAGCGGTTAGTCCTTGAATCCAGTGTAGAAAAAATACAGAAATAGAAGAAGAATCGATTTCGAATTCGAATGAAGAAATAAGCAAAAAATATTGTTTCCAGATATCTCAATTGATCAAATATTCGAAGCAAGTGCCCCCCTTCGATGAATGCCCAAAAGATTCAAATAATGAATATTATTCGGATTTCGAAATGAAAGAACTTCCTTTATATTAAGAAAAATAATCGAAAATATTTCGAAAAACATTTTCGCTGGCTACCCAGAGCATAGTCCAGGAATATTTGAGAGAATTTTCTGAAGAATATTGTGATGATCAAAAACGAGTGGCAAAAAAAGAAAGAAAAGTTATCATTATAAGAGATTCAATAGTTTGGTCATTAAGAAAGACAAAAGAAAGGATAAAAAGGGTCGATTGACAAAAGAAAATAGAGAGAATTTGCAAGATATGATCTATCCATATCTAACGTATCAATTCAAAATATTGAAAATAAAAAAAAAAGCTAAATTTTTTATTACGAAATGTTTTGATATATGAGATCAATCTATTATTTCGATTTGTTACTTCTTTTGTTACTGAATTGAATTGAGTGGGGATTTCCATACGCAAAAAAACGATTTTTTTGCCGACAAAAACAGTTTATTTTATGTTATGGCTGTTCCATACACGTTTGCCTTGCTTTGGCCCGACTGGGCGTTCTGAAGAAACTTCAATTAAGTAAGTTATGCTATAGAAAAAAGAGTGTTCTTGGGTTTGTTCCTCCTGCTGAGAAAGCATTTATTCTTCAGTTCATTTTTCAAAATGCTTCAATTGGTACACGCAAGAAATAGGCCAATTCAGCAGCCTTTTGCTCAATTTCTCGCGGAGTCAAATTCTCATCAGTACGAGTCAAGGGAATAGCCCCCAGGCCTCTGATTTCCATATAAAGGACACGACGAGCATAAATACCCTCTTTAACTTCTATTCTGATGGACTGAATATCTTTCATAAGGAATCGTAGAAAGATGCGGCGATTTTTTCCAGGAAATCCCCAACGAAAAATACACACTATTCCTTCTTTTCTATCAAATCGATCATAACCACTCCCTACATTCCATGTAATTGTGCACCACAAATAGGAACTAATAAAGAGACCCGCGATCCCATAGAAAGACATCACGATCCCTTGTGGGAAAAAATTGATTTGCTGAGACGGAAATAAAGATATCAAATTCCTATCAAGATAACTAGAAATTCCAACCAATAAGAATCCTAATGAACCTAAACAAAGGATAAAGGCCCAGCAGAAATTACTTGTTTTGCGAGATCCTGCTATAAATTCTATCCATATATATTCTGATCGCCAACTCATACATACTAGATCCAGTTGCATTTTATTGGAATTGAGGGAATAACCAAAATCAATTTGATTTGACTTTTTTTGTTTCCGAAGTAACTCTCATCAACTAGTACTATTCTGATGTGAACTTTTAACAGTAATTCATCAAATTAGTTAGATATAATAAAATAAGAACAGCCCCCTCCTAGGATTCCCTCTAGATAGCTACATACATATAGATACATTGACTTAAATTTCAGACATGAGTTCGGATCCGAACCTATTTTTGAAAATAGATAGAATTCATTTACCCATATATCATGTTTATGCATGCATAAGAGCTCTTTCATTTATGTTCGGAGAAAGCCACCTGTTATTGTTATACAATATTTTACTAAATGGATATGCGTGTTCGCTAAGTCTTGAAAAAAAAAACTAGAGGAGATTTGACCACGTCGGATTTAAAAAATCTTATTTTTTTGAACATGAAGAGATAAAGAAGCCATTGCAATTGCCGGAAATACTAGGCCCACTAAAGGCACAAAAATAGAGGGTAAGTTGTTGAGAATTGTCATAGAATGGGTACCTCGATTTAATATTTGTACCTGTTATGATTATAAAGATATCTTATAATAATTATAAGTCATATTCTAATTCGTGTATAAGTATACTAAGTATCTATACTAAGTATATCTAAGTAAGTATATCTAATAAGTGCAAGGCATGTAGAACTAAATAAACGGACTTATTCATCTTTCTACATGAAATATATGTATGATAATCCACTTTCTTTATTATTCTTATTTTATTTTTCTATTGTTCTTATCTTCTAATTTATTTTTTAATAAAAAAAGAGTTTCTTAAAAATTCCCGAAAGATTCGTTAGAATCCGATCCAACAGCAGGGATTCTTAGAAAAAACGGGCTTCTTGGGATATATAGAAAGATGAAAGAGGGGACCATGAAATTCGTTTTATTTGCCTTGCCTCCTAATTCTAAGGAAGAATTCGCTTTTTATGTTGTTTTGTTGATAGAGGTTTACTAATCAGTAATATCGGTAAAAAAAAAATAATTATTCGCATGATTCTTTCTACAATTAAATCTTATGTCACCAAAGAAAAGTCCATTTTTCGGGTTTTGTTTTATTTTGATTCTGATAAACTAACTAATTGTTCATCACAATCAAAATTTAACTTAAGACCCTACTTGATTGAATTTTTATTCAAAGGACAAAAAGCGTGAAGCTGAAATAACTCACTCAGAACACCTTTTAAAGGATTACGTGGTACGATTGGATCGAATAAGCCCTTATGGAATAAATATTCAGCCGCTTGTGAACCTTCAGGTACTGCCTTATTCAATGTTTGTTCAATTACTCTTTTACCCGCAAATGCAATATAGGCATTCGGTTCGGCAATAATGATATCCCCCAACATACCAAAACTAGCTGTCACTCCACCAGTAGTAGGAGATGTAAGAATTGATACATAGAATAACCGTTTATTTGATTGATAATCATATAAAGCAGAAGAGATTTTAGCCATTTGCATTAAGCTCAAACTTCCCTCTTGCATGCGTGCTCCTCCGGAAGCACACACTAGAATAAGAGGTAAAAATTTATTGCTAGCATACTCGATCAAACGGGTGATTTTCTCGCCTACTACGGATCCCATACTACCCCCCATAAACTGAAAATCCATAACCCCAATTGCGATGGGAATCCCATTTAGTTGACCTGTACCTGTTTGAACAGCCTCCGTCAATCCTGTCTTTCTTTGATAAGAATCAATACGATTTTTATAAGGTTCCTCTTCTGAATGAAATTCAATGGGATCCAGAGAGACCATGTCGTCATCCATCGGATCCCAAGTACCTGGATCAACCGAAAGTTCGATTCTATCTGAACTACTCATTTTCAAATGATATCCGCATTGTTCACAAATATTCATTTTTGACTTCAAAATTTTCTTATAATTTAATCCATAACAATTTTCGCATTGAATCCACAAATGCCTGTATTTTTGAGTTACTTCGAGATCATTAGAACTTTCTCTTCGACTTCTAGTTAAATGACTACCATTCGGGCTAGTTTTTCTATTGGAACTCTCGCTTTCACTACTATTTCCACTTTCACCACAAATGTAAGTATAAATGTAACTGTCACTGTAATTTTCACTACTACTTAAAACGTGACTGTCGATACAAATTTGAGAATGAAGATAAGAATCAACGCAATTATTAATGTGATTATTCCAACTAGATTGAGTATCATACATGGAACGATCATAATCGGGATCGTCCCTTTTCGATCCATTATTCCTATAATTATAATTACGAAAACTAAAAAAAG